TAAGAAGATTGTTTACGAATAAGCACTAATAAAATTTCGCACTCAAATACATAAGAATTGTATAGGAACCAAAAGAATCTTTTATTTTCTTTCGAAAAAACATAAATAGATTTCTTCTGAGTAATGGGGAGATTATACCAATTATGGTATTCGTGAAGAAAGAATTGCAATAAGTGTAAAAAGGGAACATCTTGGATCCAGCACTGAAGGATTTGAACCAAGATTTCCATATGGATAAAATGAGGTATTAGCATATCTAAAACATAATTTAAATGCAATAATTTGTCCTCTAAAAAAGGAAAAATGGAATGAATTGATCGTAAATTATGATATTTTGGTATTTCTTTTTTTTCTAAATCTAAATAAGATACTAATCGCAAGGAAAATGGAATTTCCACAATAATTGCAAAACTTTCTGATATAATCAGCGAATAAAAACGAAAATAAAAAAATTTTTTGTGGGTGTGTCCAACAAATAAATTTTGGTTAGAATAATTAACCGAAGAAATCAAAGAATTTTTTTGATAGATTCGAGTAATTAAACGTTTTACAAGTGATAAACTGGATTTATTATCATAACCAAAAACTTCTAGGGGTTCATAAAAAATCAAACCATTTAAACCATGATCATGAGCAAGTGCATAAATATACTCCTGAAAGAGTAACGGATATAGGAAATATTGTTGCCAAGATCTACCTTTTTCTAAATATCCTTGAAATTCTTCCATTGACTTCAATTTCTACTTGAACCAGAAACAATAGGTATTTCTTGACAATTAGGTATTTCCTGTATTATCAAATTCTACATAGTGCAATACGGTCAGAACAGAGTATCTATGAAAAATATATATATATACCCCGGAGAATCCAATCAACAGATCTTTTTCCTTTCCCCTTCTATCCTATGGGCCAATGGGTTTATCTTCGTTTTATTAAAAGAATATAAAATCTTTTATTTTTGCAACCCGATAGCTCTTTTGACTTTGGAAAATTTTTTTTTGTCAGTATACTGTTTCTTCTACACATTAGTTTCCAATCCATAATAGAAAATAGTTAGGATTTTTTTTTTGATTCTAAAAAAAAAAGAATCAAAGGTCTATTCACAGGAGACCCCTTCCCCACATCAGGCACTAAGTTATTTTTAACGTTTAATTAGATCGGGAAATTATTCAACTTAAGAATAGAAGCTCGTTGCTTTTTTTTTACCAGAATTAGAGCCATAGAGCTCTATCCATTTATTCACTAGACCAAACTCTAACTGTGAATTTCTTAAAAGAAAAAAATAAGTAAAGAATATAATAAGAAATTCACAAAATAAAAAGAAAAGTGGAATTTCATTTTTTCTTATTATTTTATTACGACATGCGGTTTTTTCCATCCATTACCTTTCAGGATCAGTCGTGGTCTTATAGACTCTACCAAAAGTCTGGACGAATTCGTTACTTCACCCAAATGTGTAAAAAACCAGAATCGCACTTAAAAGCCGAGTACTCTACCATTGAGTTAGCAACCCAGATAAATACGTATATACAAGCGGAAAAATGGAATTGAACTATACAACTACGTAAAAACATTGAATTTGGAATTCAAAATAAATAGAAAGGAAAGATTGGATGATCAATTAAACAAAATAGCAAAGTAGATCGGATTAAATTAAAGACAGATAAAAAAAATGTAAAAATTTAAATTTAAAGGCTACCTCCCCTCTTTTTTTTATAATTTTATAAAATAGAAAAATTTTAGATTTTCGTTTAAAAAATATATCTTGTATAACAAAAGGAAAAACCTATTATCTACGATCGAATTATATTTGTTCGACACCCCATTGTCAATATGAATAAATTGTTGAAAAAAAAAATTACACAAAATAAGGATTTGTGTTGGATTGGCACAACAAAAAATATGGTAAATTTAAAACATAATATAGAACAAGAAAAGAGCAAATTGTGAATAAATAATTACCCCACAAATGTATACTCGTTACCTTTTTATAAATTTTTATTATAAAGCTTTTTCTTTTAAAAATTCTGCTTTTCTTAAAATATCATGAACAGTTCTTGTAGGTTGAGCACCTTTTTCAAGGAAATAACGAATAGCAGGAACGTTTAAATAAGTTTGATTTTGTATTGGATCATAAAACCCACCTTTCTAAGATCTCTTCCTTCTCGTCGGGATCGAACATCAATTGCAACGATTTGATAGATCGCTCATTGGGATAGATATAGATAAATAACCCCCCCCTAGAAACGTATAAGAGGTTTTCTCCTCATACGGCTCGAAAAAAAAGGATTCTAAAATTTCTGTATATAATGTCAAATCAAACATATTAAAATTAAAAAATTTATGAATTAGACTATGATTTAAGTTTTTTTCTTACTTACATAAAAAAAAGAAAAAAAAATAAATATCATTCATACTCATAACTCAAGTTGGGAAATTCTGAAAAAGTCCGAAGGTAAATCCTTCGGCATTTCTTGAGTTGTCTCTAATCTCTTTTGTTTGTTTCGTCTCGAATCTTTTTTTAGTCCCCAGCATTATCATTATACTAAAAAGAAAATATTGAGACAATTGAAAATAGTGTTTCCTTGTTCCGGAATTCTTTCTCTTTGCTTTTTAAAATCATTAGGTTTAGACATTACTTCAGTGATCCTTACCCCCCCTTTTTCAAAATGGCAGCAACATACCTTTTGTTTTTTGTTATTTCTTTCTATGGAAAGATAATATGAACGATTTATTCCTTTGTAATGTAATATAAAAAATTTTATTTATTTCATTTCAAACTTGTTAGAATTTGAATCCTTCAATTTGAAATGAAAATTTCTATATTGAGATATACTTAAAAAGTAGTCTAATTTATTAATTGTTACTAACCCTAGATTCGCCCCCCGATAACTGAATCCATACGTTTTGCTCGAGCTCCATCATGTACTATTCTGTTCCTATTTACCAACCCAATACAAATTGGGTTCCTAACAGGAACAGAACAAACTAAGTCGATTCAAGAGCATCTTCATTACTATAGAAAATGGCGGATATAAGAATCCACAGTGAATTAGGTCCTTCAAGTCGCACGTTGCTTTCTACCACATCCTTTTAAACGAAGTTTTACCATAACATTCCTCTCATTTTTAATTTTATTTTGAACCGGTATGGAATTGATTCAATATGGAATCATGAATAGTCATTAGCTCAATGATACATTTTTTATGTATGTATCGTAAATAATTATCTGGAAAAGTCTTATATTATAAAGGATTTAAGTTATTTTGCCCCTCTATCCTATGGGGTGAAATAAATTTCGAAAAAAAAGAAAAATAAACAGATTTACTTAAATCTAATTAAAATCTTCAGCAATCATTCGGGATGTTAAATTATGAAAATGCAAAAATTCTTCTCGAACAAATAAACTCGGAATCTCAAAAGAATGGCCCTATAGGTTTTTCCGGAATAAAATAAGTTATTAACAAAATATAAGCTATTCCAATAACTCGAAAAAGTCATAAGTTTTTCTCTATCTATAATATAGATTTCTTCGAGTACTCAGGTTCATACAAAAGAGTTTTGGTTTTCATGAGCATGAAATAGAAAAGGTCTCGTGTAAGGTATAAAGTAAAGCAAATGGAATATAAGAATTTCCATCGATTTAATATTAATAGATACATTACGTTAATTTCTAATTATTCATTTGAATAAGATAAAAAAGGAGGATCCGGATAAATTTGGTTTTACTTTATTTTACCGGTTTTTAGAAGTTTTAAGACGAACAAGATAAAGAAGAAAATTCATACCAACTTTTCTTTAGGCTTTTTTTCCTTGCGTTGGGGAATTGAATAGAAAAGGATCTTTTTTTCTATTTCAATTCAGAATTACATAATGTGAGAATTCACATTTCATGGATAAAAGAGTTTCCCTAAGTAACTTACTTCAATATGACTGTTTAAATAGTAGTCTCTGAAGGATAATGATATACCCCAAAATTGTTTTGAATTTCGAATTCAATGAAATATCTTTATTTCTGCCCGGACACTCAATCGCATTTGTGAGAAACTAAATGAAAAAAGTTTAATTCTTATAGAAAAATCAGAACAAAAGGGGAAATCACATTATATGATACCCAAGATTAAAGAAAAAAATTTCCAAGCTTAAAGAAAAATTTGTTAAAGAGAAGAATCTTTCCTTTCTCATAGAGACATTTTGGGACGGAAGGATTCGAACCTCCGAATAACGGGACCAAAACCCGTTGCCTTACCACTTGGCCACGCCCCATTTCTTTTCAAATTTCTCTTCGATACTAATAAACACTAATATTAGTCGTTCGTCAATCCCAACTCAAATACATATGAAATAATATACTGCTAGGATTCAACACATGGAAATATAGAAAAAATGATTGATCATTCCATAAAATTCAATTAAGATATTGTATGAAACTAAAATTCCTTATATTCTCATTTGGGAATGAAAGGGAAGATTTTTGATTTGAGAGTGTTTGAGAAACAAGAAGGTTTTTTGACCCACCTTTTCATTTTTCCCTCATAAAAAGAACTCAATCAAAATCTAATTTTCTAATCTACAAGAATGAAATGTTTGTTATGCTTAATATCTTTAGTTTAATCTGTATCTGTCTTAATTCTACCCTTTATTCGAGTAGTTTTTTATTGGGCAAATTGCCCGAGGCTTATGCCTTTTTCAATCCTATCATAGATGTTATGCCTGTCATACCTGTACTATTTTTGCTCTTAGCCTTTGTTTGGCAAGCTGCTGTAAGTTTTCGATAAAATCTTTAATGCTCCAAAAAACTCATGATTTATCCGAAACAAATTTTCTATAAATTTAAAAGATCGTATAAATTTAACATTCTGAATCCCCCATTCGAAAATAGAAATTCTTATATTATATTGAATCACCGCGTGGTGATAAATTTTGATCAACTTATTTCCTCGTTCTGACTTTCCAGTAAACAAGGACTTTCTAAAGACCCGACAATACCAAAGAATGGA